CTTGAATTCAGCGGGAGGTAATATCTAACTAATTAGTAGTTAGTAATAGCGCAATAGAGTTTGTATACAAACTCAAAAAAGTCTCTGAGTACTCCGGTATTGGATTTATTGGATTGGTTCATTCAATTAATAGTCCGAAAAATTTTTGACTCTGTACCATGGATTTCACTATTATTAGTAAACAATAATGGAATAATTCCTTCATATTCATAGAAATAGGGGACATGATTCACATGGATATTGTAAGTCTCGCTTGGGCTGCTTTAATGGTAGTTTTTACATTTTCTCTTTCACTTGTAGTATGGGGAAGAAGTGGACTCTAGAAATACGACTTAATTTGAGTTGAGCAAAAAAACTTTATTGTATCGTTTGTTTTATAGATCGCTCCACAAAGTGTTTTAAAAGATAATAATGTCAATAAAACAGCTATTTCAAAATTCTCATCTTTCTATTTCGAACGGAGATATAGATGATAGGAAATTTATTTCAAACGAATTTCTATTTGAAATAATCCGAAATCGAAGAATTCGAGTTGTAAAATAAACGTAAGAGTTGCCTTTCGATTATTTCGGATTGATCAGAATCAATAAAAATGGATCAAATAGATGTAGCAAAAAAATAGAATTGGGGTCGCTATGTACATAACATATATGAAGATACATATTGTGGATTGATCCATATTCAATTAAGTCTGTATCTTTATTTAAGCTTATAGTACAACTTCCTACCCGAAAAAAAAACACTAATAGATTAGATAGTATGGTAGAAAGATTCATATGAATCTTTCTACCATACTATCTAATCTCATCGAATATTGCGGATTCTAGCCTGCTCATTTCAATTAAGAAACGAAATTTGAATCCTTTTTTTTTTCCATTTTTCAATCATTGATAAAGAACTACGAAGTCAAGTTTCATTCAAATTAATTATTTTGGCTGACCGTTTTTACATAGATAATAAGTAAAAAAGCAGTAGGAACTAGAATGAATAGTGCAGTAGCAATAAATGCGAGAATATTTACTTCCATAATCTCATTGTTTTTTTACTTCGCATTAACTCGGGATTTAATCCCATAGAGATGATAAAAATTTTACCTGTAAATTTTAATTCAATGGGATGAATTACATCTTGATGATATTGAATCAAATTAATATCATGAATAACAATATCTGAACTATCATATCAATTCGCTGTCGCGAATTGAATAGTATAACATAGGAAGCTCTTTTATCCATACTGAATCCAAAAAAAGAAAAATTGAATTTGTCAGCTAATCAAGAATTCCCTTATTGATCATTCTTTTTTATTCTTTTTTCCATAACCCGCCATCTTCCTTCTACTATCAATCATCTAGTTTCGCTTTCCCACTTCCATTGGTTACAAAACCTCCCAAACAATAAATAAAAAAATAGAAGGAAAATGGAAAAAGTCGTTAAGGTGGTTAAGTTCGAAAATCCCTTTTCATTTTCTTTTTCTTCCAAGAAAAGTGTGAAAACGAGTAGTCCTGGTACAAAAAATGGAATATTCCATCAAATTCATTATTTTTTTGATAGAACTTTGACTTTAAACTTTACTAAAATCACAAACAAAATTCTTATTTCTTATTTTTATTTATTAAAATAAGAAATAAATTAAGAAGGAAAGAAAAAGAGAGTCTTCATTCTTTATTACAAAGGGTCTAACAACGCATATATGAAAAATTCAACGTGAAAGTGTGTATTGTACAAGAAACAAATTCCATTTGAGCATGTACTCCCGAGAAGCATATGGAATTCTATAGAAGAATTCCTATTGAAAGTCAAATTCTATTGTCGTCCTTTTCCCAAAAAGTGGAAAGATGAATTGATATATTTATTGATTATTGAATCCGTCGGGACTGACGGGGCTCGAACCCGCAACTTCCGCCTTGACAGGGCGGTGCTCTAACCAATTGAACTACAATCCCCGGGAACTCAAGTAGACAGTATCCATAGTTTTTATGATATGATTTGACTCAAAACTTTTAACGACACGAATTACTAGTAAATTTTACTTATTTCAAATGAGAATAAATCTTTCAATAAAGAATTTTTCTTTATTGAAAAATTTATTCTTAAAGATCCTAATATGAATCTAGATCATTATTTAGGATCAAAATTTCCATTTCCTGGAATAAAAAAATAGAGCAAACAAAAAAAAATAGGGTATATAGCAGAAAATTAGATTCTTTTATTACGCGTATCAGCCGTTTTAGGAAAACAAATATCTTCATCTCATAATGGATGAGCGAATTGTTGGGCCGAGCTGGATTTGAACCAGCGTAGACATATTGCCAACGAATTTACAGTCCGTCCCCATTAACCGCTCGGGCATCGACCCAGGAAGAAGCAATTCCATTTTAGTCTTATTGATAATCTATGATCAACTTCCTTTTGTAGTACCCTACCCCCAGGGGAAGTCGAATCCCCGTTGTCTCCTTGAAAGAGAGATGTCCTGAACCGCTAGACGATGGGGGCATACG